ATTAAGACAGATACCGATCAAACTAAAGGTATTAAGCATAACAGACTTTTTGTTCTTGGAGATAATTGCATTTTGATTGAGTTATTGATATAAGGAAAAGGAAAGTAAGTAAGGTAAACAAAAAATCCTTCTTTTTCTTTGAACCCACCCAATCAAAAATCCTCCTTTTCTCAAAGGAGAATTGAAAAAATCATATTTTCATACAATATCTTAATTGAATTATATGTAATGATCAATAAATTAAGTTGAATTCTATATCTACACATACCAAAAACATAGCAAAATCCTAGTACCAATCTAATCTATTCTATAGATATTTGGACTAGAGTTGACAAACAAACAAAACCAGCAATATACTTTATTAGTATCGAATAGAAATCTAAATGGGGCGTGGCCAAGTGGTAAGGCAACGGGTTTTGGTCCCGCTATTCGGAGGTTCGAATCCTTCCGTCCCAGAACATATATATATTCTATGAGAATATAGATTGCTTTTTTAACAATGTTCTGTTTAAAATCGAAATGTTAGCTGGAATGTGGTTAAGGAGCAAAAACTTGACTTAATCTGGACTTGTTTGGCTTTGTGCCTAGACAGCTCGCATTTCGTAAAAATAAAAAAGACTAGGACACCCCCTTCTTTTCTTTTGATTTATGCTGCATCAGTCCCATAGAATGGGGTAGATAGGAGTTAATCAGTAATGGGAAGGCGTTCATTTCAATATCTATAAACGGTGACAATTGCTCAGTCTATTTGATCGAATTGATAGATACGAAAACCTCCCTATTCTTTGGATTTTATCAATCATATGAAAAAAAAGAATAAGAATTAAAATCTTACCTTACATTAATCTTTTTTTATCCATCTCATAAAAAAATTGGATTTGTTGTTTGGTGTATTTATCTATTTTAAATCATTGAAATCGTTGATGATTCAATTAAAAAAAAGATAAGTCTTTTTTCCTAAGATGATCAAAATTTCTTCAAATAATGATGTCGAAAGATAAATCGTTTTAATCATTCCTTAGAAGCTGAATCTTTGCTATTTGAAGAAGTATGAAATAGGTCAATCTCTCCTATTGAGTCACGTGAAGATGCAGAATCAAAAAGAACTCATTTATTCGTCTTATTTATTAGTATTTATATATATATATTAATTAATATGTTAGACAAATTAATATTATTGATGGGGTCTTACTAAGACTTCTTCAGAAAAATCTTTATCCACCTATATCTATAGTATATAGATATATAAAATACTATAGATTATGGTGTTTATACATCAGCCCAACCAATGACTATTCATGATTCCATAATTGAATCAATTCCATACCGGTTCTTAGAGGAATGTTATGGTAAAACTTCGTTTGAAACGATGTGGTAGAAAGCAACGTGCGACTTGAAGGACACGATCCGTTGTGGATTTGTACATCCACCATTTTATGTAGGAATGAAGGTGCTCTTGGCTCGACATCATTGGTAATGTAAAGAGTCCATGATGGAGCTCGAGTAGAAAGTATTAATTTATTTCTCGGGGCAAAGGTCTAGGGTTAATGCCAATCAATAAAAAAATTGGAACAACTTCGTAAATATATCTTCGGTATGGAAATCTAAAGAATCCAATTCGAGCAAGTTTCCAATTCCAAAATTTCTTGGAATTGATCAAACTTTTTCGATCCAAAGTGTTTCACCCGGGAATCCATCGTCTGTAGGATTCTTTCATAGAAATCGCAAAAAGGGTATGTTGCTGCCATTTTGAAAGGATTAAAAAGCACCGAAGTAATGTCTAAACCCAATGATTAAAAATAAAAGAAAGATAAAGGATCCCAGAACAAGGAAACACCTTTTTAATTGTCTTAATAACTGGATCAGACTGAAGAATCCAAATCGATTTTAAACGAGACAAACAAAAAAGGAGGAAAGACCGCTCAATAAATGAAATTGCCGAAAGATTTTTCTTTGAACTGTTTGAAAGTTATCCAACTTGAGTTATGAGAGTACGAATGGTTTCTTTTTCATTTTCAGAAAGAAAGAAGAAAAAAAAGACTAACATCTTTAATTGATTTGATCATTTTATGGACCCAGTTGTCATTTCTTAGATAGAATTCCATACAGAGACAAAACCTCGAATCAATCATTTTTCTCGAGCCGTACGAGGAGAAAGCTTCCTATACGTTTCTAGGGGGGGTGTTGTTCATCTACATCTATCCCAATGAGCCGTCTATCGAATCGTTGCAATTGATGTTCGATCCCGAAGAGAAGGAAAAGATCTTCGTAAAGTGGGTTTTTATGATCCGATAAAGAATCAAACTTATTTAAATGTTCCTGCTATTTTATATTTCCTTGAAAAAGGGGCTCAACCTACAGGAACTGTTCAGGATATTTTAAAGAAGGCGGAAGTTTTTAAGGAACTTCATCCTAATCAACCGAAATTCAATTAAGGAAATAAATTAAGGAAATACAAAAAAGGGGGTAGTGATTTGTATATAACTTTGTATGACTTTTC